GACACGTAATGGATCTTGAAGTACTATTTCCGCATCCCCCTGACCAAATCCACCTACATTAGGATTACTCGTTAATGGTTGATCGAGTTTAATGGATTCGCCCTCTGAAACAAGAAGTTCTAGGCCTCGAGGGATAATATCAATCACTTGGCGTCCGTTCGATGCATCCACTATGGTTATTTCGTATCCCCCTTTTTCTTTTCGTAAAATTTTGCTTATTATCCCTCCTGCCGTAGCATTATAAACTGTATTGTTACTTTTGCTACCATCAGGATAAATCTGACCCCTTCCCCTGTTTCCACCTACGTATATAGGATATTTTAAGAAGTGAACATCTTTATTACTAGCAGGGTCTGGGGCAAGAATAGGAAAGGTTATTTCACTATATTTTTGACCAGGAACAGGACCTATCACAAGAATATTTTTTTTATTGGGGCGATAATTCTGAAAAGATAGATTTCCTATCTTTTCTTTCATCTCGGGTGAAATACGATCGGGAGGGGCTAATTCAAACCCCTCGGGTAAAATAAGAACAGCTCCCACATTCAAAGCTCCTTTTTTACCATTAGCTAGAACTTGCTTTAGTTGCATATCATAAGGAATTTTAACAACTGCTTCAAAGACAGTATCAGGAAGTACCGTTTGTGGAACCTCAATATCCACGGGCTTATTAGCTAAATGGCAATTGGCACATACAATACGCCCAGTTGCCTCTCGTGGATTTTCATAATTCTGCTGGGCAAAAATCGGATATGCACTTGAAATGGATGCCCAAGTTATTATATATATCATGAGTGAGACAGATATGGAGCGAGTAATCTCTTCCCTTATCCAAGAAAAGGTATTTCTAGTTTGCATGGTCCAATCATTTATCCCGAAAATTTCTACAATAAAGTTAGGTAGGTCGATAATATACTTCCCTAGCCACAATTCTGCTATTTACATTTACTGAAAAAAATCAAATTTTTTTGTTGAAATATACAAGGAATCCCTCATGGGTAAAAAGAGTAAAGTAAATACGACTTTGATTTGGTTATGATGTATAAGGTACGAAAGATTAGAAATTGGATCAGTGAATCATTTTTTAGTCATTTATTGCATGATAAATCACTACAAGTGACGGAGATATACGATTTAAATAACGAAAGATCCAATATTTAAAAATTGTATCAAGAATGACTGGAAAGGTAGAAACTAGACCAGATAAAATTTGCTCATAATGAGCAAACCCAAAATCTTTGTAAATATAACCAATCATTAGTTCCCAACCGTGAGGCGAATGAAATCCGATACATAAATCAGTTAATAAAAGAATCGAAAAAGCTTTAATTGTATCACTTAAATTATATAGGAATTCTTGAACCCAAGAATTCAGAATAAAAAGCTTTTCCTTACCCCAAAAGGAATAACCACTTAGAATAACGAAAGATATTAGATTTGTCGAGAAGTGCAAGATTGTATGGATACGATACTCATTGTGTATCTTGATGAATTGGATCGTTTCTTTGTGGATTCCGAGACGAAATTGTTGTAAATCGGTTTCTGGGTATTCCTTTATCATTTCATCGAGCTGGAATAGGTCCTCTAATTGTATGAATTTTTCTAGAACACTTTTTTCTTGAATATCATTCAAAAAAGTTTCGCATTGTCTAGTATTCCACCAATTAGTAATCCAAGTTTTCAAACTTTTATTACAGCAGAGAGAGATCAACCAGGGCAAAAAGACTATAGATGTAAAATAAAAAAAAGGAATGAATGCTTTTTTTTTTGCCATTTTGAATCTGTGAATTGTTAATGAACCTACCTCAGTTGTTGATTCTATTAGATCTAATATTTCTATCGAGCATGAGTTTCTATTCTAATTAGAATAGAATGTATTGAGCCTATGAATCCATTTTCTCTTTTTCTTTTGATTCAATACTTAGTCTTTGCTTTGAATCTAGAACGAATACAGAAATAGACTCAGAATACACTTCCAATTTGAATCAAGAAAAAATTGGGTTTCCAGGATGTTATTCTCCCTTTTTTCGATCAATACTAATTTTTGAGATGAAAAAACTTTCTATCAAATATATCAAAAAAAACGAGCATAAAAGAATAGATGAATGTTTAATTGACAAAAAAAATAAAGAAATTCTTTAGTTTTTTCTTCCTAACTGCCAAAGCATTTAGTCTTTTAAAATGAATTCATTTCAAAATACTTCAATTGGTACACGCAAGAAATAAGCCAATTCAGCAGCTTTTTGCTCAATTTCTCGTGTAGTAAAATTCTCATCAGTACGAATTAAAGGAATAGCCCCTTGACCTCGAATTTCCATATAAAGGACACGCCGAGCAGAAACACCCTCTTTAACTTCTATTCTGATGGACTGAATATCTTTCATAAAGAATCGTAAAAAGATGCGACGACTTTTTCCAGGAAATCCCCAACGAAAAATACGCACGATTCCTTCTTTTCGGTCGAAAAGATCATAACCACTACCCACATTCCACAAAATAGTGCACCACAAATAGCAACTAATAAAGAGACCTGCGATACCATAGAAAGACATCACAATCCCTTGTGGAAAAAAAATGATTTGCTGAGACGGAAATAACGATATAACATTTCTACCAAGATAACTGGAAGTTCCAACCAATAAGAATCCTAATGAACCTAAAAATAGGATAAAGGCCCAGCAGAAATTACTTGTTTTTCGAGACCCCGTTATAAATTCTATCCATATAGATTCTGATCGCCAACTCATATATATTAGATCCAGTTATACAATTTTTTGGAATTGAGAAAATATGACTTTCCTTTTTTTGTTTTCAAAGTAACTCTCATCAACTATTTTGTTGTGAATCTTTACCTCAGGAGTAATTCATAGAATTTTTTATATCTAAAATAATAACATCTCCTTCCTTTATATGATCCCCGATAGCTATATACATACAAATAAATACATTGACTTGAATTTCATACATCGGCCCGATGATGATCCATTTTTCAAAAGAGCGCAAATTTTTTGACTCATATAATACATTTACACATGCATAAGAGCTTTTTTTATTTATGTTTGTAGGAATCTATGTGTTATACAATATTCTACCAAATGGGTCTTATCGAATCGAAGTTTTTAAAATAAAAAAAGGAATGATACGATTAGGTCTCATCCGATCTAAAAAATCTTATTTTTTTGAATATGAAGAAATAAAGAAGCCATTGCAATTGCCGGAAAGACTAGGCCTACTAAAGGCACAAAAATAGAGGGTAAGTTATTGAAAGTTGTCATAAAATGGGTACCTCAATTTAATATTTGTACCTGTTATTGTTATATTCTGAATTCTAAAGATATCTTCAAATATCTTGTATTTTGATTATTTCTATTATATATATTATATAATTATACTAAGTATCTTTAAGTAAATATATATCTAATACTAATATACAACCTAATAGAAATATATAGAATAGAACCTAATAGAAATAGAATCAAAAAATAGGTACAAGAAACGCCAAACTAAATAAATGGACTTATTAATCTTTCAAAATCAAATAGATGTATCATAATCCCCTTGTCTTCTACTTCTAATAGTCATTAATAAAGAAAAAATTTTATTCCATTACAAATTTCTACAAAATCGATTAGAATATGATCCAACAACAGGGAATTTTCGGGAAATGCAAAAACTCTCTTCTGTATATATCTCTATTTGATATATCTATACATATGCAAGCAAGAGAAGAAAATGAACTTTATTTTATTTGTCTAGTCAAATTTGAACTTCCCGAAAGCAAAAATTTATTTTTTATCTTGTTGATAGAGGTTTACTGCGTAGTAAACAAGAATAGCGATAAAAAAATGATTCGAAAGAAAAATGAATTTTTCAGGGTTTTCGTTTAATTCTGATAAACTAACCGTTCTATTTGATTGAATTTTTGGTCAAAGGAAAAAAAGCATGGAGCTGAAATAACTCACTCAGAACACCTTTTAAAGGATTACGTGGTACAATTGCATCCAATAAGCCCTTACGTAATAAAGATTCAGCCGCTTGTGAACCTTCAGGCACGGCTTTTTTCAATGTTTGTTCAATTACTCTTTTACCCGCAAATGCAATATAGGCATAGGGTTCGGCAATAATGATATCCCCCAACATACCAAAACTAGCTGTCACCCCACCGGTAGTAGGAGATGTAAGAATTGATATATAGAATAACTTTTTACTTGATTGATAATCACATAAAACCGAAGAAATTTTAGCCATTTGCATCAAACTTAAACTTCCTTCTTGCATTCGTGCTCCTCCGGAAGAACACACTAAAATAAGAGGTAAACATTGATTGGTAGCATACTCGATCAAACGAGTTATTTTTTCGCCTACTACGGATCCCATACTACCCCCCATAAACTGAAAATCCATAACCCCAAGGGCTACCGGAATACCGTTTAGTTGACCTGTACCTGTTTGAACAGCGTCAGTCAATCCTGTCGTTTTTTGAGCGGAGTCAATACGATTTTTATAAGGTTCCTCCCTCGAATGAAATTTAATGGGATCCGCAGAGACCATGTCTTCATCCATAGGATTCCAAGTACCCGGATCAATCGAAAGCTCGATTCTCTCTGAACTACTCATTTTCAAATAATGTCCACATTGTTCACAAACATTCATTTTTACTTTCTTATACATTAATCCATAACAATTGTCGCATTGAATCCACAATTTATTGTAGTTTTGAGTTATAGCGAAATCCTTAGAACTTATTAAATTACTCCGATTCCTATTAGTTCTTATCTTGTAATTTTTTCTTTCACGAATCTTTCCACTTTCACTACAAATGAAATTATAAATGTAATTTTCATTGGAATTTTTACTATCGCTTAAAAAGTGACTATCAATACAGATGTGAGAACGAAAATAAGAATCAATGCAACTATTAATGTGATTAGTACAATTATATTTAGTATCCTTAATGTAAGGATCATAGTGCAGATCGTTGTCACCTTTAGATCCATTAT